AAAATAAGCAAGTGAAATCCTTTGTGTTTTTTTATTTGTTCCTTAACTCATTGACAGTAATCTCAAAATTTTATATTTTTTATATTTATAGACCCGATTACTTCATTTATTTATTCACTTAATCTTTTTCTATCTATTTTATATATATCAATAAAATTTTTATATATATCAATAAAATTTATATCAATAAAATATAAATAGATTTTTGTCGTTATAAAAGACACTCTTTTATAGTAACAATAATAAATTTAGTATGATATAAATAGAACAAAAGAGGAAATAGCAAAGAAACAAAAAGGTTATACAAGGCTATATACAAATCATCCACATTTTTTTTATTTCATTAATTGAATTTTATTTGTTGATTAGGGCGAAGTTCCGTAAAAACCCCCGCCCTTTTTGAAATATCATGAACAGTTCCTGTAGGTTGAGCACCTTTTTCAAGGAAATATAGAATAGCAGGAACATTTAAATAGATTTGATTCTTTATCGGGTCATAAAAACCCACTTTACGAAGATCTCTTCCCTCTCGTCGGGATCGAACATCAATTGCAACGATTCGATAAATGGCTCATTGGGATAGATGAACAATACTCCCCCCCCCCCTAGAAACGTATAAGAAGTTTTCTCCTCGTACGGCTCGAGAAAATTCTAAATTATGTCTATGTATAGAATCATAATATCAAATAGATCCATAAAATCATCAAATTCATTATATTATTGATTTTAGTTTAAATACTTTTTCTTAGTCTCCCCCCCCCCCCAAAAAAAAAATTATTTGTATCCTCATAACTCAAGTTGAATAACTCTCAAATAACTCAAAAGAAACCTTTTAGGTATTAAATTTATTGAGTGGTCTCTAACCCTTTTTGTCTGTCTCCTTTAGAATCTATTTTGATTCTTAAATATGATCTGGTTGTTGAGACAATTGAAAACGGTATTTCCTTGTTCCAGGATCTTTATCTTTGCCTTGAATCATTGGGTTTAGACATTACTTCGGTGATCTTTAAATCGTTTCAAAACGGCAGCAACATACCATTTTTTGTGATTTCTTTCTATCAAAGAATCGTATGAATGGTTGATTCCTACGTAATACACTTTACTTTTGATTTGATCAAAAGAGTTTTACCAATTCCAACAAAATTAACTTTAAAATTTTATCGAATTGGATCCTTTAGATTTATATATCTAAAATATACTTACGAAGTTGTTCCAATTTATTGATCGATACTAACCTTAGATTCTTGCCCTTGAGAAATTAATCAATACGTTCTACTCGAGCTCCATCGTGTACTATTTACATGGCAACACTCTCAAAAATGAGGGTTCCAGTGGAACAGAACAAATGATGTCGAGCCAAGAGCACTTTCGTTCCTATATAATATAAAAAAGTGGTGGATGTAAGAATCCACAGCTGATCATGTCCTTCAAGTCGCACGTTGCTTTCTGCCACATCGTTTTAAACGAAGTTTTACCATAACATTCCTTCAGTTTGGAACCAGTATGTAATTGATTCAATTATGGAATCGTGAATAATCATCGGTTCGGTCGGTACATAATAATCTATACTTTTTTCTTCTATATGAAGAATGGATAATGTATGACGAAGTCTCAACAAGAATTCAATCAATTTAACCCCATTGTTTATAATTATTTTTTTAATTATAACTAACATAACATGAATAAATAAACACGAATAAACAAGTTATTTTGAATCTCTATCTTCAAGTAACGTGATAGGATAAATTCAACAATTTCACACTTCTTAGAGTACCAAGAACTCATAAGAAATCATTAAAAAGATTTAATTGATTGAATAGTTTCCTACCCTATATCATTATTTGCATAAGGTTTTACAGTAAGTACCATTCGCTTTTTATCATCATTAAGAGAAAGATAAATCCATATTGGATTAAACCATCAATGATTAATAAAAAAAAAGACTGATGTAAGGAAAGATTGAAGATTTAGGTTGTTATTTTTTCATATTTCATATTGTAAAATCAGTAATATTTAACAAATCCAAATTTCGTTTCATATGCGTGTTATTTGAACTCGATTAAATTTGTGAAAAAGATATGATTAATAAAAAAAAAAAAAAAGAAATAAGAATCACATTCTATAACAATATTATACTCCTAAACGGAAGACTGGTCGAAAAGACAATCTTTATTTTGATATATTTTATTATGATATAGATTATGATATAGATATATATTTTATTTTTTATTATAAAATAATAAAATTATAGATTAATAAAATGACCGTGGGTCAGGTATGTTCTGGGACGGAAGGATTCGAACCTCCGAATAGCGGGACCAAAACCCGTTGCCTTACCACTTGGCCACGCCCCATTTCTAGTCGACACTAATAAACACTAATATTGGTACTGGTTGTTCGTCAACTCAAGTCTAAATATCTATTATCTATAAAATAGATTACTAGAATTTTTATACATGTAGACGTAGAATTAAACAGAATTTATTGATCATTACATATAATTCAATTAAGATATTGTATGAAAGTATGGTTTATTCTATTCTCTTTTGATTTGAGAATTGAAGGATTTTTGATTGGGTGAGTTCAAATCAAAGAAAGTTTTTTGGTCTATCTTATTTTCTTTTTATTCATTTTTCTTTTCTATGAATAATAACATATTTATAATAATAAAATAATAAAAAACTCAATTTATTAATAACTCAATCAATCAATCAAAATAAATAAAATACAATTATCCTCAAGAACAAAATGTTTGTTATGCTTAATATATTTAGTTTGATCTGTATCTGTCTTAATTCTGCTCTTTATTCAAGTAGTTTTTTCGTCGCCAAATTGCCCGAGGCCTACGCTTTTTTAAATCCAATCGTAGATGTTATGCCAGTAATACCCCTGTTTTTTTTTCTCTTAGCCTTTGTTTGGCAAGCTGCTGTAAGTTTTCGATGATATCTTTAATTTAATAATGTCTAGACAAATTCATGATTTATCGAAAAAAAAAAAAATTCAAAGAAAAGAATTGATAAGATCAGATAAGTCTTACACCCTCAATTCAAATATTGAAATTCTTGTACAACCGCGAAAAATCTGGATCACCCCACTTTATTTCTTGGTGTCAAAATAAAAAATCAAAATAGTAGGGTATGCGGTATAAAAACGGAGAATCTATTCTCTTTTTTACTAAAAAAAATCTTGGAGATTATGTAATGCTTACTCTCAAACTATTTGTTTACACGGTAGTGATATTCTTTGTTTCTCTCTTTATTTTCGGATTCCTGTCTAATGATCCAGGACGTAATCCTGGACGTGAAGAATAAAAGATAAGGTTTTCCTTGCTTGATTTTTAAATGTTCTTAGTAGGATTTTATCTATTACACATTTTTAACTATTAAAAATAAAAAGAGCTCGCGAAAAATTCGAAAGAAAATACCAAGTCATCAACAAAAACGGAAAGAGAGGGATTCGAACCCTCGGTACGAAAAACTCGTACAACGGATTAGCAATCCGACGCTTTAGTCCACTCAGCCATCTCTCCTCCCAATTGAAAAAGGATAATACTATGTTACATTATAAAAAATAAGGATTGAAAGAGCCCTTCATAATATTTTTTTTTCATCCGAGAGTGCTTTTTAGTTCCACGGCCCGGCTAAGTACTGACCAGGCCGGGCCCGCCATTTATTGTTCCAACGAATCATAAATAATTTTTTTTTATTTGAAAACTAAAATACTTGCTTGTTATTACGATTGGAAAAATAAAAACTCTTTTGATTTCTATGATATAGAATCAAATGATATCGAATCAAAGTGTCGTTTCTTATCTTAATTTTTTATATTTATTCTTTATTTTCTTTATTCCTTTTATTTTAGTAAAGTAAATAAATAACAAAAAGGGAACTGTGGATTCTTGCACAATACATTTTCATGTATGTTATGGCTTAAGTAGTTTTGTCGAGACGTCTAGGTCAAAAACCTCCGGCAAAAAAACACTTGTTATTTAGTTTTAGTTATTGAAATTTAATGAATTCTCTTTTCCGAATCTCATTGGGTTCTCTGATACAACACGTAAACGCTCTAATTTTCATGATTATTTTATGATCCTATCCTTTCTTTTTACTCTTTTCACTTTTTATTACGACCCATTTTCTTGTTCGACAAAAGGTTCATTTATATACAATAATCGGATTGTAGCGGGTATAGTTTAGTGGTAAAAGTGTGATTCGTTCTATAATCCTTTATATAGTTAAGGGGTCTTTCGGTTTGATTAATATTTCATTCCGACCAAAAACTTTATTTCTTAAAAGGATTTAATCCTTTACCTCTCAATGAAAAATTCGAGGAAGAATATACATTCTCGTGATTTGTATCCAAGAATCAATTAAAAATTGAAAAATTGGATTATGAGATTACGAAACATAATTTTTTTTTTTAATTAGATCAATACTTCTAATTGAATAAGTATGAGTAAAGGATCCATGGATAAAGATAGAAAGTGGCTTTCTAATCGTAACTAAATCTTTAATTTGGAATTTGTATTACGGAAATTGAAGCAAAATGGCTATTAAACAATGACTTTGGTTTACTAGAGACATCGACAAATTGTTTTAGCTCGGTAGAAACAAAATGCTTTTCCTAAGGATTCTCTCACATAGAAATAGAGAACGAAGTAACTAGAAAGGTTGTTATAATATAATCCCCCTCTTTTCTATAGGGATCGTCTAGAAAGCGGGTTGTTCTGAATACATTCAGACAGAAAAGCTGACATAGATGTTATGGGTGGAATTTTTTTTTTCGTTCATGTCTTAATATAGGAATTTATACATCTTCCATAAAGGAGCCGAATGAAACCAAAGTTTCACGTTCAGTTTTGAATTAGAGACGTTAAAAATGATGAATCAACGTCGACTATAACCCCTAGCCTTCCAAGCTAACGATGCGGGTTCGATTCCCGCTACCCGCTTTTACTTTATTTTTTTATTAAATTAATAAGAAATAATAAGAAATAAGAA